GAGTAAAGTAAAGGGAGGGTTTGCTACAGTGATTCGGGTGGTTGGTGGCCCCTTCGAGAGTTGCGGGTCCTTGTCGCTGCATGAGTGGTAGCTCACGCTCAAAAGTCCTCCGACACGAGTCCTAGTTGTTGCGCTGCGGTCCGTTTCCCGGCTTCGCTTGCGCGATTTTCACTTCTGATTGGTTCCATCCATCCCCAACCCTAATGAATCGAGTATGAAGGGGTCAAGCGGTTCGGGTTTTCGGTCGGTTCCCGTTCACCTTCCCCCCTCATAGTCCATTAGTGGGTAGGGTGGTAAACTAAGAGGCCGCCGGCCTCCTCTTCAGACGTGTCCTCGACAACCTGGCGGTTCTTCGGTCTCCGCTTTTGGGGGCGGGAGTGCTTGGTCGCTGGGCTTTCCTTTTCCTCAATCAATTCGGTTGTGTCAGCCGGTCTAACATTTTGTTATGGGCTGGCTTGGCTGGACAACGATGGATTGAAGGTAAGATAGATTTGAGTTCAAGTGGCACAGGACCTTAGATCTACCATAGGGTAGAATACTACCGAATTCATTCTATTGAAGCGTAACATTTCATTTCCTGTTGCATTTCTTTGGTTTGGAAGTTCCAGAATGTTGTCTGTGGATTTCTAGCCCCCTATATTATATGCCAAAAGATTGATTCAAGTTCCGTGCTGCTCACCACTCCTCGAGGCCAAGGACGGGGTCGAACCGTCATTCCAGGATTTGCAGTCCGATACATTTCCATTATGTTACCTAGCCAAACCCGCCACCTCATGTGCCAAAGTAAAATGGTTGTTCTTCCTTCCCCGCTCCCTCTTTTTCGACATATGCGGCGGCGGGTTCCCAGAGAAGAGGGGACAACTTCTTTCTCCTTTGCATTGCTCAATCTTCCTTTTCTGATTGAAAATCGCAAACCACTCCACTACTGGTACAGAGGCCAGATAGAAGGTTGCTTATATGTTCAGGCTCGAAAATATATCTTTTACCTCTCCTCCCTGTCTCCATTCTGATTGATTCGCTTCTTCCTTCGCGCAAGCCTTTGGTTCGCCCCTTGTTGTGTTGCATTTTCTGCTCCTCCGCTTCAGTCTGCCTTCTTCGGATAGCGGGGGTCCGACGTTGATTTCCGATTTCAATGTCAGCTCCAGGTTTTGGGCGGCCCATCTGGTTAGTTCAGCTATCACTGCTGGAAGCCCCTGCGGTTGTTCGGCTGCGTACTCCCCGTCCGCCTATCTCACACTCCCAAAGCATCTTTTTATTTCATATTTCATTTTCCTTCGCGCGTCCATTCCTTTCAAGCGCCCTTAGACTCGTTACGTTGTTCGACTGAACTCGTTGGCTCCGCGCTCTATTCGATCGGAACCCGGTTCGTCGAGAACCTTCTCTCATAGATTCCCTTCACCAAGTCATCGCCAGCAATCCGCTCTTATCCCTTGGTGTCAAAGGGCGAGTTCCTTTCTTGTCTTGCCCAAAAACTTTCTTGATTCTCATTGGAGAAAGACTCTCCCTCTACTTTATTTGACAGGGGCGGAGAATACCACTCTATCAATAACAAGAAAAAAGTCGCAATTCCGTTTCAAATGGTTTGAGCTTGGAAGCAACCTGCTATCTATCGATAGGCGAGAACAGACTGCTATTGGCTGCTTCGCCTATCGATTCTATTATGGCCGGCTTGGAGACATCAGAGGAAGACTATCATCTCTATCCGGGTACGATCATAGCATAGCTTCATTCATTCGTTGAACCTTGGGGATAACCATTAGCATTGAGGTCAATCACCACACCACCTCTATCATACATACGACATTACACGACGCGAGAGTGCATGGCCAACACACACCTAAAGCGCCTACGTTCCGCTTGCAGCCAATACAACCACAACCTAACTTGCACGAGATTCAACAACCGAAGCTACTGGTAGTCCCAAGGGGACGGAATTCTCCAATAATAGTTAGCAGTACTGAACAAGCGAGTCATCGGTCCGGGGAAAGAAAAGGACTGCCTTTGAAAAAAGAAAAAAGGAACTCGCTTAACTCGCTAGGCCTTCGGAACAAAGGCGATTCTGTTCATGCTTCAGACGATTTGGCTAATTATATATACTTCTATACTAATTATATTAGACTTCTTCTATTATAAATAGAAAGGCGAACCTATAGGCCTGTTTAGCGCCTTTCCAAAGTAAACCTAAAAAAACCTTTGCTTTGGGAAGTAAAGACCGAGTGAAAAATGAAAAACGTCCGCTAACGCCCACGGGAGAAGATCTTTTCACGGGAGAAGATCTTTTTTAGATCAGCAACGAATGTCTTGTATCTATGAAGAAAGATTTCTCCCTGGGTTAAGACCCTGAATGCCATACCTTGCTGAAGGCGATTCACGAGAGAATCGCGCACAGTTCCCTTTGACCGAGATGTGAATGCCCATGATTTGCTCGGTATAGTGATGGATTTCATGGCCGACGTCTAACCGGCACGAATACGCTATCCTAGATGGAAACGACTTCCCCGCGGAGCATTTTCTCTTTCGTCCTCGGACGTTCGGACCTTTTGTTTGATTCCGGCACTTGCGTTCTCATGCCCGGGACCCTCGCGGCTGATTGGGAGAAAGAGCGAAAGCGAGAAAGATGGATTGTTATCCATCGGAAATCGATAGGAATTCCACGGGGATTGCCTTCTCTTCTAATATATATATATGTTTTTATTTCATTATTAACATCCAATCCCATGCTAATAAGAAAAACGAGCGATTGCTAGTCAGCTTTCATTTTCTTCAAAAAAAATGGTAGGGACTGAGGCTCTGAAGGCTTTACAACCTTCTTCAATTAGGGAATAGCGCAGATGGATCAATCACGCGGTTCTGCAGCGTCCTCCAACTCGCTGTCCGCTCCCCTTCACTTTCTTTGCTGGACGGGAAGATGCGAATCGTGAAGGCCTTCCCACCACGCGAAGTTCAAACCTCGCGAGGAATTGAAAACCGGAAAAAAAGCCCTTCGCAATCGAAGGAGAAAGCGGGAAAAAGACGACGAAAGCCTTTTTTCTTTCTTTTTCAGCCGACTTGAAAGGTGCTCTTAGTGTACCGCCATACGCACCCAGACATTAGACCAAGCAGGAACCGGGAAAGTTCCATTGATTCATCTATCTCAAATAGGGAAAAAACGGAATCAAGAAGGGGTCAGCTGAGCTCGAAAGGGGTAGCCGGTCGTCGGCTAGGAGCTCTGGCCGGCAACGAAACTAAAGCTTCACACTGGTCCACTCGTCCATCGGCTAAGTTCCAACTCTATGTTGATAAGAAAAAAGAAAATCCCCTAAGAAGAGGACTTTCAACTATTTCAAAAGAAAGGGGCAATTCAAATGCTTCATAGATAACCCCCTATGTCTCTTCCCGTCCAACTCACCGGGAGATCGAAGAGCGGTTTGCGCTTCGCGCCCCAACCCCCTTAACTAATGGATGCTTAGATACCTGCAACTGAATCTGTAAGCGGCGCAGGGCAGGATGGACGAGAAAAGCGGCGAGAAGAAGACAAAGAGAGGGAGACCCCTTTCTATTGTCTTCCCTTTCGACTTCTAGACTGGTTCGTCGGTGGGACAGCGAGCCAAGATCTGATTCGTCAATCGGCGAATCCATGCCGCGTAACCTGGCAAAGGGGAAAGAGACGATGGCAACGCACCTGATACAAGAGGGGGGGGGGAGTCCGAACAGCCTTGTACGTACGCCGCTCACGCGAAGAAGTTATTCTCTAATTCAAAAAAGTAAAGCCACCATTCTTCAGTGATGAGCTCTAGCGAACAAATCTTATGTCTTTTTCCCAGAGAAAAATTGCTTTCTACTAGAACAAGTCCGCTGCGAGCCGAGCGAAAAAAATGACTCAACCGAGCCGAGGCACTATTCACCAAGTGGAACTATATACTATCTTGACTAAGCCCACCGCCCCTTCCCCTATACCTGGCTGCTTCTCGCTTACCAAAGCGTACTTCGTTTCCCGGGACGGGCGGCTCCCTCTTTCTTCCGGTAAGAAAGCGGTTTTTCCCTCGGGTTCCTCCCTGACCTTAGATGGAGAAAGAAATGCTTAAGGAAAAGGCGCCCTCGAAGCTGACGCGTCAGTCCTCTCTTATTGCCTTATTTGCACCGGCGTAAGGAGGTTCAGTCAAGTATAGTATAGTGCGGCTTATGGTTCTAGTAGCACAAAATATATAAACTATACTATGCTAGTTCACTCTAGAAGACCTAGTCTGACTATAGTTAGTAGTAGTATAGATTAGTTAGATTCGTAGAACAGAAGAAGAGCCTGACTTTCTATTAGTCAAGCGCTAGCACTATAGAGTAAGGATGTCTTCTGGATAGCTGCGAAGCCTTCAATGTTGATATGGGGACTTTGCTTCCCGTTCGCTGAACAACCCACCTGTTGCAACACTGAACTATGCTTTAAAGGACGAACTCCACCGATTTTTGAGCTATTGAATTAGGCGATCCGAAAATCTATTTCTTTCTCACTCCCCTCTATCAGAAAAGGAGGCTTGACTCTGAAATGGTGGTAAGGCAAGCTGTATGTATCTAGATAGAAGTAGACCTAGAGCTCTGGGGCTTTAAGGGATAGGGCAGGTTTGGAACCCTAACCCAGACCAGGAAGGGAACTATATCCTATAAGACTATCACACACGAGACTCGCCTGGGCTCTCATCGAGACTAAGTCACTTCCCTCTTCATTGCTCCCCCCCGATCCCGATCTCCCGTTTGAGAATAGCGTAGGGTAGAGAGGTTCTACCCGATACAACTGGCTATCCCTTCCCCTCTATCGCCTCTTTCACCCCAAAACCTTAATTGGCTATCTTTGTTAGGCTATCCGACTGAACTGGATGGATCCACTTCTCATCCACTACCGCGTGTAAGAGATAGGCTCTCCAACGAAAGCGGATCCACATCTCCTCTACTATCCTTCCGTTTCGACTAGCTTTCGTTCTCTCGTTCGTAGCTTATTCGACTTTCTTGATCCCACTTGCGACTAAACT